GGAAGAGTTGAGTAAATGAAAAATCCAAAGGAGGTTCATGGCCAAAGGTAAAGATGTGCGAATACCGGTTCTTTTGGAATGTACCGCTTGCGTTCGAAACGGCGTTAATGTTAATAAGGCATCAACGGGCATTTCCAGATATATTACTCAAAAGAACCGGCACAATACGCCTAATCGATTGGAGTTGCGAAAATTCTGTCCATATTGTTACAAACATACGATTCACGGGGAGGTAAAGAAATAAATCGAACCGAGCACCTGCGCCCTTATCTTACAAGGAAACGGAAAAAATGACATTATATATATAACATATTTAACATAGTTAAAGATAATTATAAACAAACCAAATCCTATTTTTTTATTCTAATTAGAGATACGGCTGAAATAGGATTTTAGGGATAAGAAATAAACTAACCAAACCATGGATAAATCCAAGCGAACTTTTCTTAAATCCAAGCGATCTTTTCGTAGGCGTTTGCCCCCGATCCAATCGGGGGATCGAATTGATTATAAAAACATGAGTTTAATTAGTCGATTTATTAGTGAACAGGGAAAAATATTATCTAGACGAGTGAATAGATTGACCTTGAAACAACAACGATTAATTACTATTGCTATAAAACAAGCTCGTATTTTATCTTTGTTACCTTTTCTTAATAATGAGAAACAATTTGAAAGAACCGAGTCGACCACTAGAACTCCTAGTCTTAGAGCCAGAAAAAGATAGGTTTACTTTTTCTTCACTTGAATTCGAATTCCCAGCCGAACTCAAACGGGGATTTATATTTTGTTGGAAAAATCCAAGAATTCGGATTCGCTTGTCGTAAGAAAAAAAAATAAGAATCTGGGAAGAAGAAATTTTTTTATTGAACGTGTTGATTCATATTTATTTTGACTACTTTTTTCATATTCTATTCATTTTTATTCGACCTTCCCGGAGTTCATTCTCCGGGCAATTCTGTTTAACCGGTGGATTCCGTCCAACCTACTTCTTTTATGATCTCATTGGAAATCATATAAAGACAATTCCTATTTGATATAGCTATTTGTGCAAGTATTTTACGATTAAGAAGCAACTGTCTCTTGTACAGACCGTTTATTAATCTACTATAACTATAGCATACCCCCCTTTCACGAATTGCTGCATTTATTCGAGTGATCCACAAACGACGAAAATTGATTTTTTGCCTATCCCTATCCCGATGAGCCGAAACCAAAGCTCTTATTTTTTGTTGAGTAATAGTTCGAGTAAGTCTTGAATGAGCCCCCCGAAAGCTTGATGCAAATAAACGAATTTTTGTTCTACGTCTCCGAGCGATATATCCCCGTCTAATTCTGGTCATTGAATAAATGAAACTTTCACGAATAACTAATAGAGTTCCTTTCTTTCAGTTATTCTTTTGCCCCTTTCCTAGTATATTAATAACAAAACGGATTTTTCCAATGTATAAACTAAAAATTCCAACGGCTTTGGCTACTATAACCTTCCCAACCACGATTTTTTATTTTTTATAGGCGTTTCACCTCGAAATACGAAATTGTACTATACTAGGTATAAAAAAATAAAAAAATAGCACAATGATAAAGAAATAGTGGATTCCATCGTTTCTATGGTTACTTCTTAAACGGTGAGGTCTTCTCTATACACCGGAGCCTTTACTTCATTTAATCAATGTTATTGCTAACTTGTATAGTTCACATTCTTCGGCTCTACCCATGAATTATCTAGTAATAGGTCTTTCACAACGAGCTCTACCTATACAGTAACGGTATTTAATTATGAAGGTTGGCTGGGTAGCTGACCCTGTTAGTCCGTTCTTGCAAGAGGGATCTATATTAACTAAGATTTCCTCCGCTTAATGGATAACCATTTGCTACCAATGGAGAATTGCTTCTCATCTTGAATTGAGGTGAGTGGATTTACACCAATAGAAACCATAAATTTTATACACAATAAAAGGGATATGCTCCATTTTCTTATTTTTAGATAGGAAATGTAGTTCGTTTTTCCGTTCTATCCTATTTGATCATTGATATTCGAACATTGCTCTCTTTCCTTTGTTCCCTTTGTTCTAGTTCATGATCTGAACGAGTCGCACATACACCCTAGTACATGTTCCTCGACGCTGAGGGCATCCCCGAAGCGCGGGGGATTTTGTGACATTTCTAATTGGCTGTCTTGTATTTCTAATAAGTTGTTTAATCGTTGGCATATTGAATCATATACATAATGGGCTGGTTTAGATCGATCCTAACCGCATGATTATGAATTCCTTTTATTCAATAGAATAGTAAATAAAAGTCATATAATATTAATATGAAACTCGGCAGGGGTAATTTCAAATCACAAATTGACGAGAAATGCAGGCTATTGTCATTCAACCGCTACAAGATCAACAATTCCATAAGCTTGGGCCTCTGTTGCTGACATAAAAACATCTCTTTCCATGTCTTCGGAGACAACCCATAGGGGTTTGCCCGTTCTTTGTACATAAACCCT